ATTTGAAATATAGCTTAGAAATCGTTGTGTTTCTTTTTTGATTTCTTTTATTTCTAATTTCATTTACAAATTGAAATTCATTTTCAATATTTCTATTGACTTTTCTCTTTTATAACTAATTGGATTTTCAGTTAGTAACTTCTATTTTTGCCTTTCTTTGTTTTGAATTGAAAATAGAAGAGTTGGGTAAATCAAAAATCTAAAGGAGGTTCATGGCCAAGAGGAAAGATGTACGAGTAAGGGTGATTTTGGAATGTACCAGTTGTGTCCGAAATGGTATGAATAAGAGATCAAGGGGCGTTTCCAGATATATTACTCAAAAGAACCGGCACAATACGCCTAATCGATTAGAGTTGAAAAAATTCTGTCCCTATTGTTACAAACATACGATTCATGGAGAGATCAAAAAATAAATTGGTCTTTCTTCAGGGGGGGATAACGACATTAAAAAAATCCTATTTGGGGAAATTTAGGAATGTTAATGAAAAAATAAGATATTCGGGATAAAGGAATAAACTCAACAAACTATGGATAAATCACAAACTATGGATAAATCACAAACTATGGATAAATCCAAGCGACCCTTTCTTAAATCCAAGCGATCTTTTCTTAAATCCAAGCGATCTTTTCGTAGGCGTTTGCCCCCGATCCAACCGGGGGATCGAATTGATTATAGAAACACGGGTTTACTTAGCCGATTTATTAGTGAACAAGGAAAAATATTATCTAGACGAGTGACTAGATTGACCTTGAAACAACAACGATTAATTACTCTCGCGATAAAACAAGCTCGGATTTTATCTTTATTACCCTTTAAGAAAGGGAGGAAGAAGGGATTTCAAAGAAGAAGAAGCGGGTTGACGGCTAGAAATAAGGCTTTTCAAGCCAGAAATAAAAAAGAATATCAAAATAAAGAAAAATTCAAAAGAAACAAATAAATAGACTTACTTCATTTGAATCAGAATTTCAATCTGAACTAAAACGCGGATTTGTGTTTTGCTCGAAAAATCCGTGAATCTAGATTTGATTATCGTATCATAAAAAAAAGAATCAGAAATCCTTTTTTGATTTAACGTGTTTGACTATTTGATCATATTTTCTCATCGGAATTTCTACTCTACCTTCCCGGGGTTCATTCTCCGGGAACTCCATTGAAATTATTCCCTTGGATTCTTTACAATCCACTTTAGTTTAGGATCTCATTCGAAATCATAGAAATACATTTTCTATTTGATATAGCTATTTGCGCAAGTATTTTACGGTTAAGAAGCAATTGGCTCTGGTAAAGATCGTGTATTAATTTACTATAACTATAGGATACTCCTATTTGACGAATTACTGCGTTTAGCCGAGTAATCCACAAACGACGAAAATCTCTCTTTTGCCTATCCCTATCCCGATGGGCTGAAACCAAAGCTCTTTGTTGCTGTTGAGTAATAGTCCGAGTAAGACTTGAATGAGCCCCTCGAAAACTTGATGCAAAGGAAGACGTTTTTGTTCGGCGTCTCCGAGCTATAGACCCCCGTGTAATTCTGGTCATGGAATAAATGAAACTTTTTAGAATAGCTCATTTTTTCTTTCTTTCGGCTATTCTTTGACTCTTTCTTCTATTACTAATACTAACAAAACGGATTTAGCCAATGTATAAAATCAAAATTCCAATGGCTTTGGCTACTATAACCTTCCCAACCACGATTTTTCTTTTTTTGTTTAGGTATTTTACCACGAAACAAGAATAAGAAAGACATAAGAAATTTCAATTTCTTTTGTATCAAAAATAGAGTAAATAAAAAAGTCGAACTAGATAAAGAAATAGTGGGATTCCTTCGTTTCTATGGTTACTTCTTAAACGGTGAGGTCCTCTCTATACACCGGAGCCCTTCACTTCATTTCATCAACGTTATTGGGAACTTGTATAGTTCACAAATTTGGCTCTACCAATGCAATGAATTCTCCAGTAATAGGTCTTTCACAACGAGATCTACTTATTAAAGTAACGGTATTTCAGTATGAAAGTTAGCTGGAGTAGCTGGCCCTGTTAGTCCGTTCTTATCAGAGTGGAAGCCTAATCTTTATGTTCTTGAAATAGGATTTCCTCCGCTTAATGGATAACCATTTGCTACCAATGGAGAATTTCGTCTCGTCTGAAATTGAGGTAATTGGATTTGCACCAATGAAACCATAAACTTAATACACATTTATACACAAGAGAGGGATTTGATAGACTTTTTCAAAATAAAATAATGAATGGCATTCATTCTGACATTCTATCCCAGTCACTCGGGTACTGACCATTGATACTGGAAAAGTACTTTATTTTGCTTTTTTTATGTGCCAGCTGAGAATCTAAACGAGTCGCACATACACCCTAGTACAAGTTCCTCGACGCTGAGGGCATCCCCGAAGAGCGGGGGATTTTGTGACATTTTTGATTGGCTGTCTTGGATTTCTAATAAGTTGTTTAATAGTTGGCATGTTGAATCGTATACATAATATCAAT